AATTGCATTATTGTAATAATGTAAATAGACACATTTTTGGAAGAGGTGTACCTACCAGTCGAGGTTTTTCTGTTTCCGGGGGGTTTGCAGAAATGATAGTGATCTCGCGAGTGTAGGGGGGTAGGGGGGTTTAACGCGCAAAACCCGGGGTAATCAATTCATGATAAGTCTCGAGAAAAAATAACTCTTTATGTACTTGATATCAGTTATGCAATTCTTGAGTAAATGTCTTTAGGCATTGACAAACTTTGTTAAATTCAAGGAAATGTACAACCTTGTCAGCTATTACCGTGTGCACTCTGAAATGCAAAGTGAAAGGAAGCCAAAAAAAGAGAACCAAATGCACGCTAGAAAGAATGCTCGGCATGGTGGGTAAAGGGTAATATGTACTCCACCATTAACCTATGTCAGGTTCAAGGAAAGAATGAGGATTTAACAAGTTATGCCCCTGAAATAGGAACCAAATGCCAGTAATAGATCACTAAGTGAAACCCCCACGATATTTGCCCCTGACCTTTCACGAATAGTATGTCTTAAGAAATCAACTGATGATGGTTTCTTACTGTGCATTAATTTTGAAATTTCAGAGATGAGGATACTTGGTATAACTAAACTTATGAATATTGTGTTAGGTCTTAAATTTCGTTTAATTTTAAAACAGTTATAATTGAAAATACAATAATAGTCTATGTACCCCTTCAATTGACAATAATGAGTTATATTATATTATGTAAATCTTAATAATATATGGTAATTCATCATGTATTAATACAATTAATGTTTGTCGAACATTATATGTATTAAACCATACACTGTATGGTTCATATATGGTATGGGGGATTCCGTATATGTACGGGGAGGCAGAGTCCGGCAAAGAATAGTCTATTTAGGATCCTAGCTTTGGGAGTTAGGGGAGGGGGTTAAAATCCCTCTTTTTTGAAAGCAGTAGGAGGGGATTTAACCTTCGGCAGCCGGCTTACAAGACCGGAGCTCTGACACTGAGCTACTAATGCGTTACCAGTTAATTAGTTTGTTTTCTATTCAGCTGGCGGCAGGTATGAGAATAAGGAAGATTATGAAGTACAGTAGGGATGCTGCTTGTCCAATGATAACAAAGGGATGTTCAACTGGCATTCCTCCGATTCAAGTAAGGATAATGACATCCGCGATAAGGAGTCAGAATAATAGTTGGGCGAGGGGTCGGAAGGTGAGGCTTTGCTGTTTAGAGGTGTGAAGAATCGGGACGACTATTAAGACTAGGATTGAGAATAGGAGTGCGAGGACTCCTCCTAGCTTGTTGGGGATAGAGCGGAGAATGGCGTAGGCAAATAGAAAATACCATTCTGGTTTGATATGGGGAGGGGTTATTAGAGGATTGGCGGGAGTGAAGTTGTCTGGGTCTCCGAGGAGGTTGGGTAGGAAAAGGGCCAAGGAGGTCAGGCCGAGGAGGAGAATTGTAAAACCTAGGAGGTCTTTATAGGAGAAATAGGGGTGGAATGAGATTTTGTCTGCATCTGAGTTGAGACCTGTTGGGTTGTTTGATCCCGTTTCATGTAGGAAAATGAGGTGAATTATTGTTATTGCTACAATAACAAAGGGAAGAAGGAAGTGGAAGGCCAGGAATCGAGTGAGGGTAGCATTATCTACGGAGAAGCCCCCTCAGATTCATTGGACTAGGGAGTTGCCGATGTAGGGTACTGCTGAAAGTAGGTTCGTAATAACGGTAGCACCTCAAAAGGATATTTGGCCTCAAGGAAGTACGTAGCCAACAAAGGCGGTTATTATTACTAGCAGGAGTAGTACTACTCCAACATTTCAAGTGTTTTTGTATAGGTATGAGCCGTAGTACAACCCTCGGCCAATGTGTATATAGATGCAGATAAAGAAAAAGGAAGCTCCGTTAGCATGTATGTTTCGAATCAGTCAGCCGTAATTTACGTCACGGCAGATGTGGGCTACGGAGGAAAAGGCGGCTGTGATGTCCGAGCAGTAATGTATTGTAAGGAATAGGCCTGTAAGAATTTGAGCGCCGAGACAAAGGCCAAGTAGGGAGCCAAAGTTTCACCAAGCTGAAATATTGGCAGGTGTGGGGAGGTCAACTAATGCGTCGTTTGCAATTTTTAGTAGGGGGTGAGTTTTTCGAAGATTTGTCATTATTTAGTTTTTGTAGTTGAAGTACAACGGTGGTTTTTCAAGTCATTAGTCTTGGTTAAAGTCCGAGCAGAAACTATGGTCTTTTTTATGTTTTCGTTATTGTTTGGGTTAATCCTAGGTTTAGCGGCAGTAGCTTCTAATCCTTCTCCTTATTTTGCAGCATTAGGGTTGGTGGTAGTTGCGGGTACGGGATTCGGGGTCTTGGTAGGTCATGGGGGGTCTTTTTTATCTTTGATTTTATTTTTGATTTATTTAGGGGGAATGCTAGTTGTGTTTGCGTATTCAGCGGCGCTTGCCGCTGAACCTTACCCAGAGGGGTGAGGGAGCTGGCCTGTGTTGGGGATAATGTTAATTTATTTACTAGGGGTAGGGGCGGTTGCAGGGGGGTTTTGAGGGGGGTGGTACGAGGGGTCCTGAATCTCAGCGGATGAGTTAAGCGAGGTATCTATGTTCCGGGGGGATATCAGTGGTATTGCGTTAATGTACTTGGCTGGGGGAAAGCTGTTAATTATGGGGGCGTGGGTCCTTTTGTTAACATTATTTGTGGTGTTGGAGTTAACTCGTGGCCTCAGCCGGGGAGCGTTGCGAGCTGTTTAATAAATCAAGAGGAGGGTAGCGAGGATGGTGGTAAAAAAGAATAGTGAGAGGTAAGTCTTTACCATGCCCTGTTGAATATTACTTGTTGTTGAGATTACGGGGGTGTTTAGATCTACGAGGGATTTGGGGCCGGTCTTTTCGAGTCAGGCTTGGTCAATTGTCTGACTGGCAATTGATTGGCCCAAGAGTAGGCTTAGTTTGGGCAAAGAACGATGGGTGATTGCAGGGAAGAAGCCGAGCATATTTGAAAAGTGGTGAAGCGTGAGGTTAGGAGTGGATTTGAATTGTTTGGTGGTGAGGGAGGCGAGCTCTAGGGCTGTTAGGGCGCCGAGGATAGAGACAGTGAGGGCGGCAAGTTTAAGTAGTGGTGGCATTGTTATTACTGGTGTTTTAATTGGTACTATGTTTGAGGTGATTAGTAGGCCTGCAATGATGGTTCCGTAGGCTAGGCGTTTGATGGGGTTAATGACTGCCGGGTTGTTTTCGTTGATAGGAGAGAGGGGGCTAAATCGGGGGGAACCCATTGATACAAAGAAAATTATTCGTAGGCTATAGACGGCAGTAAAGGAAGTAGCAAGAAGTGTGAGGACCAGGGCTCAGGCGTTTAGATAGGATGTGTTTATTGCCTCAATAATTGCATCTTTAGAGAAGAAGCCGGCTAGGAAAGGGGTGCCTGTAAGGGCCAGGCTGCCAAGGGTCATGCAAGAGGAGGTGAAGGGGGTAAGGGTGTGTATTCCGCCTATTTTGCGGATGTCTTGTTCGTCGTTTAGGCTGTGAATAATTGAGCCGGAGCATAGGAAAAGTATTGCTTTGAAGAAAGCATGAGTGCAGATATGTAGGAAGGCAAGTTGAGGTTGGTTTAGGCCAATTGTTACTATCATCAGGCCTAGTTGGCTTGAAGTAGAGAATGCGACGATTTTCTTAATGTCGTTTTGAGTGAGGGCACAGGTGGCAGTGAAGAGAGTAGTAAGTGCTCCAAGGCATAGGCATGTGGTTGAGGCTGTTGAGTTGTTTTCTATTAAGGGGAAGAGGCGGATTAGAAGGAAGATTCCAGCTACAACTATTGTGCTAGAGTGGAGAAGAGCAGACACTGGTGTGGGGCCTTCTATTGCGGAGGGTAGTCAGGGATGGAGGCCAAATTGTGCGGATTTGCCGGCGGCGGCCAAGATTAGGCCCAGGAGGGGGAGGGTGAGGTCAAAATTTTTAGCTGCAATAAAGATTTGCTGGATTTCTCAGGAGTTTAGGTTTGTTGCGATTCAGGCTATAGCAAGAATTAGTCCGATGTCTCCGACTCGGTTGTAAATTACTGCCTGGAGAGCTGCGGTGTTAGCGTCTGTCCGTCCGTATCATCATCCAATGAGAAGGAATGACATGATTCCTACTCCTTCCCAGCCGATGAAGAGTTGGAAGAGGTTATTAGCGGTTACAAGGATAATTATTGCGATGATGAAAATTAGGAGGTACTTTAGAAACCGGTCCACAAGGGGGTCGGCGTGCATGTATCATGAAGCAAACTCTAGAATAGACCAGGTTACATAGAGGGCAACTGGCACAAAGATGATCGCGTAGAGGTCGAGGCTGAGGCTAATATTAATATCAAATGTTAAGGTGCTGGTCCAGGATCAGGTTGTAGTAATGGCCTCGGCCCCCTCATTGATAAAGAGGAAAAGGGGGGTAAGGCTAATAAAAAAGGCGAGTTTGACTGCTGTTTTGGCTTGGATGGGGGAGTGGGCGGTGTTTTTGGGGTTGGGCACGAAAGTCATAATGATGGGATAGAGAAGGAGTAAGAAGATTAAGGCCAGGCTTGTGGTCATGATTAAAGAGGTAAGGTGCATAGCTGCTACTTGGATTTGCACCAAGAGTTTTTGGTTCCTAAGACCAACGGATGACTGTTATCCTTTAGGAGCGGGCGAGTGAGCCCTGGGGTTTAACCAGGGTTACAAAGATTAGCAGTCATTGTTGCTGTCGAGCCTCTCTCGGCAAATAAGAGGGGTTTAACCTCTGTCTGTAGAATCACAATCTAACATTTTGTTTTAAACTATATTTACAAGTGGTTCATCCTCAGAGCAGCTCGGGCTTGGTAATGAGGAGGAGCAGGGGGATAAGATGGAGAGCCATCAGAAGATGTTCTCGTGAGTGGGTGGGGTCTAGCGCAATAATGTGGGGGGGAAGTGGTCCTTGTTGTGTAACCAGAAATATATAAAGGGAGTAGCTGGCTGTGATTAAGGTTCCGGCTCCAGTGAACAAAAGGGTTCATTTAGATCAGTTAAAGAGAGCGGTAATAATCATTAATTCTCCCATTAAATTAGGGAGAGGGGGGAGGCCAAGGTTGGCTAGACTAGCAATGAATCATCAGGTGGTTATTAAGGGGATAGCGGTCTGTAGGCCTCGCGCCAGAATTATTGTTCGGCTGTGGGTGCGTTCGTAATTTGTGTTGGCTAAGCAGAATAAGGCGGAGGATGTGAGGCCATGGGCGATTATGAGGATTAGGGCTCCGGTCAGTCCTCAGGATGTTTGGATAAGGATGCCCGCTGTAACAAGGCCCATATGGCTAACAGAGGAATAGGCAATTAGGGACTTGAGGTCGGGCTGTCGGAGACAGGTTGAAGCAGTTATGATCACTCCTCAGAGAGCGAAGATTAGGAAGGGGTAGGAAAGTTCTTTGCTGAGGGGTTCAAGAAGGGACATGACACGAATCATGCCGTAACCGCCTAGTTTTAGGAGAACAGCGGCTAGGATTATTGAGCCGGCAATTGGGGCTTCGACGTGGGCTTTAGGGAGTCAGAGATGAATTCCATAAAGGGGGGTCTTCACGAGGAATGCTAGTAAACAGCTGGCTCATCATAGCTTGTCAGCGTAGGTAAAGAGTTGCATGGGGGGTTTATATTGGAGGGTCAGAAGAGAAAGGGTGCCTGCTGAGTTTTGCAGAAGAAGGAGTGCAATAAGCAAGGGGAGAGAGCCTGCTAGTGTATAGAACAAGAAGTAGGTGCCAGCGTTAAGACGTTCAGCTTGGTTGCCTCAGCGGGTAATAATGATGAGGGTTGGGATGAGTGTAGCTTCAAACATAAGATAAAACATGATTATTTCTGTGGCTCCGAAGGCTATAATAAGGAAGATTTGGAGTGATGTAAGTAAGGAGATATATGTACGTTGGCGGTTTTGGGGTTCGGAGGATATGTGATTTTGACTAGCTAGAATCATTAAAGGCAGAAGTCAGCAAGTAAGGACAAGTAGGGGAGTCGACAAAGGGTCTGTGGCCATGTAAGGGCTGAGGAAAGATCAGCCAGTTTCGGCGGTAGTTTTCAGTCATGTTAGGCTTATAAATGCGATGGTGAGGCTGTAGAGGAGGGCGGTGGGTCAGAGTTGGTGAAAGGGGATAGTTCAGGCTATGGGGAGAAGTATTGCGGTTGGTACTAAAATCTTTAGCATTGCAGGAGGTTTAAGTTTTGGAGACGGTCAGTGCCGTGGGTGCGGGCAGTAGCGACAAGGAGTGCTAAGCCTACACTAGCTTCACAAGCTGAAAATGCTAGTAAGAGCAAGGGGGAGGTCGAGAAGCTTGTGGAGTTTAGCTGGAGGGTCCAAAGGGAGAGAGCGAGAAATAGGGAGAGTATTATGCTTTCAAGGCATAAGAGGGCGGAGAGTAGGTGGGAGCGGTGGAATGCTAGGCCGGCTAAGCCTAGAATAAATGTTGCCGAAAATGTAAAGTGGATGGGAGACATAAAGCAAGTATGGACTTTAACCAAAATTTTTTGAGCCGAAATCAAATGTTTTGTTTAAACTAGTTGCCTATTCGGCCCACTCGAGCCCTCCTTGAACTCATTCATAAATTAGGCCCAGAGTGAGCAGAATCAGGACGGTGGCTGCTCAGGTGAAGGCTATGAGGGGGGATAAGAGCTGGTCTCCTCAGGGAAGGGGGAGTAGAAGTGCAATTTCTAGGTCAAAAAGGAGGAAGAGAATAGCGATTAAAAAGAAGCGAAGGGAGAAGGGCAGGCGGGCTGACCCGAGGGGGTCAAAGCCGCATTCATATGGCGATAGTTTTTCGTAATCAGGGGCTGTGAGAGGGAGCCAAAATGATACAATAGCTAGTACCACAGAAAGTGCTGCGGAAGTCAGGAGAAGTGTGGTGGCAAGGTTCATTATCTTTCCTTGGGGTTGAACCAAGATTTAGTGATTGGAAGTCACTAGTACTGGCGATTGTACTAGAAAGATTAAGATCCTCATCAGTAAATAGAGATGTAGAGGAATAGTCAGACGACGTCTACGAAATGTCAATATCAAGCAGCGGCTTCAAATCCGAAGTGGTGTTGGGAGGTGAAGTGGTATTGGATTTGTCGGCAAAGGCAAACGGCAAGGAAGGTGGAGCCAATAATTACGTGGAGGCCATGAAATCCTGTGGCCACAAAGAAGGTGGAGCCGTAGACCCCGTCAGCAATTGTAAAGGGGGCCTCGTAGTATTCTATTCCTTGAAGGAAAGTAAAATAGAAACCAAGAAGAATTGTAAGGACTAAGGATTGGATTGCTTGTTTTCGGTTACCTTCTATAATGCTATGGTGGGCTCAGGTGACGGTTACTCCGGAGGCAAGTAATACTGCTGTATTAAGCAAGGGTACTTCAAAGGGGTTGAGAGTTGTGATACCAGTAGGGGGTCAGCATGCCCCTAATTCTGGAGTAGGGGCCAGGCTTGAGTGGTAAAAGGCTCAGAAAAATCCTAGGAAGAAGAATACTTCGGAGGTAATAAATAGGATTATTCCATAGCGTAAGCCTTTTTGGACAGGGGGAGTGTGGTGGCCTTGGAAGGTACCTTCTCGTACGATGTCCCGCCATCATTGGTATATTGTTAGGAGGAGTAGGATAAGGCCTAAGGTCATTAAAGTTGTGGAGTGGAAATGTATTCAGATTGCGAGACCTGATGTTATTAGAAGGGCAGCGACTGCGCCCGTAAGGGGCCATGGGCTAGGGTCAACTATGTGGTATGCATGTGCTTGATGTGCCATTAGAGGTTTTCTTGTAGGTATAGGCTTAGAAGAAGTACGAAGACGTATGCCTGGATTAGGGCTACTGCTACTTCTAGTAGCGTGAGGAGGAGGAGGAGAATTGAAGTTAAAAAAGCTAGTGTGGGTATGAGGAATATAAGTGTAAATACGGCGGTCGAGGTGAGTTGAATAAGTAGGTGACCTGCTGTTAAGTTAGCGGTGAGTCGGACCCCTAGTGCGAGGGGGCGGATGAGTAGGCTGGCTGTCTCGATAATAATAAGGAGGGGAATAAGAGGGGCAGGGGTGCCTTCAGGTAGTAGATGGCCGAGAGCATGGGTGGGTTGATATCGTATGCCAATTAATACAGTGGCTAGTCATAGAGGGACTGCAAATGCTATGTTAAGGGAGAGTTGTGTTGTAGGAGTAAAAGTGTACGGAAGGAGTCCTAGTGTGTTGAGGGTTACTAGGAAAAGCATGAGGGCTGTAAATAAGGCTGCTCATTTATGACCTTTTGGGTTAATTGGTTGAAAGATTTGTTGTGTGAAGCGGTTAATGAAGCATCCCTGGAGGGCTAAGAGGCGATTGTTTAGTCAGCGGGAGGTAGGCTGAGGGTAAAGAATTCATGGAAGGCTAAGAGCAAGGACAATCAGGGGGATTCCTAGAAAGACTGGGCTCAAGAATTGATCGAACAGTCCTAATGTCACAATCAGGTTCAGGGAAGAGATTTTGGAGCTTTGGTGCCTTGAGGCGTGAATCGGTTCGGGTAAGAATATTCGATGACTTTCCGAGGGGCGAGGGTTATAAAAATTAGTCAAGCGAGGGCTAGAATAGGGAATCAGGGTTTGAGTTTAAGTTGTGGCATGTCGCTAGGGGTGGGTAGGGGCCACCAATCTTTAGCTTAAAAGGCTAACGCTATTCCGGTTCAGCTTCTTAGCGAAGAGTCTTGGAGTATTAGGGATGATCAGTTTTCAAAATGTTTTAGGGGAACTGCTTCAATAACGATAGGCATAAAACTGTGGTTGGCTCCACAAATTTCGGAGCATTGTCCGTAGAAAACTCCTGGGCGAGATGTAATAAAGGCTGTCTGGTTCAGGCGCCCGGGTACTGCGTCTATTTTTACACCCAAGCTTGGGACTGCTCAGGAGTGAAGGACGTCTTCAGCTGAGACTAAGACACGGATGGGAGATTCTGCGGGAATAACTATACGGTGGTCAGTTTCTAGCAGGCGGAATTGCCCTGGGGCTAGGTCTTGAGTGGGGATTATGTAGGAATCAAATATAAGGTCCTCGTAGTCTGTATATTCATAGCTTCAGTATCATTGGTGTCCCATTGCTTTAATGGTTAAGTGGGGGTCATTAATTTCGTCTATTAAGTAGAGGATTCGTAGGGACGGAAGAGCAATTAGGATAAGAATAATGGCTGGAAGAATTGTTCAGATAATTTCGATTTCTTGTGAGTCCAGAATAAACTTGTTTGTGAGTTTAGTGGTAACTATTGCTACAATAATGTAAAGGACTAGAGTGCTGATAAGGAAAATAATCATCAGAGCGTGATCGTGGAAATGTAGAAGTTCTTCTATTATAGGTGAAGCTGCGTCTTGGAATCCTAGTTGAGAGGGATGTGCCATAATATAAGGTACGTGGGGGTGTAGCCCACAGCTCTGCCTTGACAATGCAGTGTAATATCCTTTTACTAGTACCTTGTTAAAGAAAGTGACAGAATGGTTATGTGGTTGGCTTGAAACTAATTTAAGGGGGTTCGATTCCTCCCTTTCTCGGGCTGTTATTTAGGCTTGCGGGACTTGGACGAATGCAGGTTCTTCAAAGGTGTGATACGGGGGAGGGCATCCGTGTAGTCATTCTAGGTTAGTTGCGGTGAACTCTACTGACAGAACTTCTCGTTTTGCGGAGAAAGCTTCTCAAATAATAAATAGAAACATAATTACAGCGATTAGAGAAATAAGAGAACCAAAAGAAGATACAGTGTTTCACAGGGTGTATGCGTCGGGGTAATCTGAATATCGTCGAGGTATTCCAGCAAGACCTAGGAAATGCTGGGGGAAGAATGTCAGGTTAACACCTAAGAACATGATGCCGAAGTGAATTTTTGTTCAGGTGCTGTGAAGGGTGTATCCTGAGAATAGGGGGAATCAGTGCACGAATGCAGCAATAATAGCGAATACTGCTCCCATGGAGAGGACATAGTGGAAGTGGGCTACGACGTAATAAGTATCGTGCAGAACAATATCTAGGGAAGAGTTGGCTAGTACAATTCCTGTGAGGCCACCTACGGTAAATAGGAAAATAAAGCCAAGGGCTCATAGCAGGGGGGTTTCTCATTTAATTGCACCTCCGTGGAGGGTTGCTAGTCAGCTAAAGACTTTAACCCCTGTGGGGATGGCAATAATTATTGTTGCGGAGGTGAAATAGGCTCGGGTGTCCACGTCTATTCCGACTGTAAACATGTGGTGAGCTCATACAATAAAGCCGAGAAGGCCGATGGCCATTATTGCTCACACCATCCCCATGTACCCAAAGGGCTCTTTTTTGCCGGCGTAGTAGGCCACGATATGTGAAATTATACCAAAGCCTGGTAAAATAAGAATATAGACTTCAGGGTGGCCAAAAAATCAGAAAAGGTGTTGGTATAGAATGGGATCCCCTCCCCCTGCAGGGTCGAAGAAGGTGGTATTTAAGTTTCGGTCTGTTAGGAGTATTGTGATTCCTGCAGCTAATACAGGGAGGGATAGGAGAAGAAGGACTGCAGTAATCAGAACTGCCCAGACAAATAGAGGTGTTTGGTATTGTGAAATTGCGGGGGGTTTTATGTTAATAATTGTTGTGATGAAATTAATAGCACCAAGAATTGAGGAAATTCCCGCCAGATGAAGGGAGAAAATGGTGAGATCAACGGATGCACCTGCATGGGCCAAGTTTCCAGCTAGAGGGGGGTAGACTGTTCAGCCTGTCCCGGCCCCTGCTTCTACTCCGGAGGATGCAAGTAGGAGGAGGAATGAAGGAGGCAGCAGTCAGAAGCTTATATTGTTTATACGCGGGAATGCTATATCAGGGGCTCCAATTATCAGAGGAATTAGTCAGTTCCCGAAGCCTCCAATCATAATGGGTATCACTATAAAGAAAATCATTACGAAAGCATGCGCTGTTACGATTACATTATAGATTTGGTCGTCCCCTAGGAGAGAGCCTGGCTGGCTTAGCTCAGCTCGAATTAGAAGGCTAAGGGCAGTTCCGACTATTCCGGCTCAAGCACCAAATACTAGATAAAGGGTGCCAATGTCTTTGTGATTAGTAGAGAAGAATCAACGTGTAATTATCACAGGTAAGATGGCTGAGTTAGGCGCTGGATTGTAGTCCCATGAACAGAGGTTTGAACCCTCTTCTTATCAGCCCTGAGGTGTTTTACACACAAGGTTGCAAACCTTGAGTAGCAGGCTCATTACCTGCCGGGGCTTTTCCCGCCTGTTTTGTGCGGGCAGGCGGGAAAAGTAGATGGATGCTCGCTGGTTTGGGCGCTTAGCTGTTAACTAAGATTTTGTAGGGTCGAGGCCTACCCACCTAGAAAGGCTTTAGCTTAATTAAAGTGTCTGCTTTGCATGCAGAAGATGTAGGTTAGTGTCCTGTAAGTCTTATAGGGGCTGAGGGGTTTTCACCCTCGCTTAGGGCTTTGAAGGCTCTTGGTCTAGTTGTTATCCTAAGCCCCTTAAAGAGTGGTCATGGTTAGGATAGTAGGGGTTAGTGGGAGGAGACAAATGGTTAAGGAGGCAGTGATGGACAGGGGCAATGATAGTTGGGTGGAGGGGAGACGTCAGGGCATGGTGTTAATGATGGTGTTCGGAGACATTGTTAAGGTTATAGCATAGCAGAGACGAAGGTAGAAGTATAGGCTTAATAGTGCGGAGAGGGCGGCCACAGTTGCGGCAAGAGCAAGATCTTGTTTTGTTAGTTCTTGGAGAATAAGTCATTTAGGTATAAATCCTGTGAGAGGGGGCAGGCCGCCTAAAGAAAGTAAAATGGGAGGGATTAGGATTGTAAGGGTGGGAGTTTTTGCTCATGATGTGGCTAAGGAATTGATCGTGGTAGTTTTGTTTGTTTTGAATGAGAGGAACAGGGAGGAGGTTATAATAATGTATAGCGAGAGGGTCAGGAGTGTTAAGGACGGGGAGAATTGCAGGACCAAGACTATCCAGCCAAGGTGGGCGATTGAGGAGTATGCAAGGATTTTGCGTAGTTGATTTTGGTTTAGTCCTCCTCAGCCTCCGACTAAAATGGATAAAAGGCTAAGCGAGATAAGTATGAGGGGGGTGGGGGCATTGATTTGTATAAGGAGGGCAAAAGGGGCAATTTTTTGTCAGGTAGAGAGAATGAGACCGGCGGTCAGGTCAAGGCCTTGAAGTACTTCGGGGAGCCAGGCATGCAGAGGGGCTAGGCCAATTTTGAGTGCTAGGGCTAGCGTGATGATTGTGGTGGGGAGGGGGTGTACTATTTGTTGAATTTCTCATTGGCCTGAAAGTCAGGCATTTGTGGTGCTGGCAAAAAGTAGTATTGCGGCGGCGGTTGCTTGAGTTAGGAAATACTTGGTGGTAGCTTCTGTGGCTCGGGGGTGGTGGTGTTGGGCCAAGAGGGGAATGATCGCTAGTGTATTTATTTCAAGCCCTATTCAAGCAAGGAGCCAGTGGGAGCTTGTAAGGGTAATTAGGGTCCCGAGGCCGAGGCCAAATGCAAGGGTTATTAAGATGTAGGGGTTCATTAGCAAAGGAAGGATTTTAACCAACATGGTTGGGGTATGGGCCCAAAAGCTTGTTTAGCTGACCTTACTAGACAGTGGTGTAGGCGGAAGCACGAAGAGTTTTGATCTCTTAAGGTAGGGTTCAAATCCCTTCTTTCTAATGGCTAAGGCAGGAGCAGGAGGGACTTTAATCCTCATTATACACTCTATCAAAGTGGCCCTTTACTTCAGGCACAGCTCCGGGGCTATAGATGTGGGGGTAGGCCTGCGAGGGCAAGGGAGAGGGCGAAGTGCCACAAGACTATAGCTAGTGTTAGGGGTAAGAAATTTTTTCAGGTTAAATGTATAAGCTGGTCATAGCGGAATCGGGGGTAGGATGCTCGGACCCAGAGGAATACAATTGAAAGAAGCGTAGCTTTAATTATGAGGATAAAGGTTGAAATTTCTGGGGCATAGTAGATAATAGATGTGCCTAAAAATAGAATTGCAGAGAGGGTATTTATAAGCAGAATGTTTGCGTATTCTGCGAGGAAAAACAGGGCAAAGGGGCCTCCTGCGTACTCAACGTTGAAGCCTGAGACTAGTTCGGATTCCCCTTCTGTGAGGTCAAAAGGGGCTCGGTTTGTTTCTGCGAGGGTGGAGATATATCATATGATAGCAAGGGGTCAGGCGGGGACAATTAATCAGATGGTTTCTTGGGCAATATTGAATGTTTGGAGGGTAAAGCCGCCTGCGAAGATGATTGTACTGAGGAGAATGAGGCCGAGGCTAACTTCGTAGGAGATGGTTTGGGCTACGGCCCGTAAGGCCCCGATTAAAGCGTATTTTGAATTTGATGCTCACCCGGATCCTAGAATAGTATAAACGGTTAGGCTGGAGATAGCTAGGATAAATAGTACTCCGAGGGTTATGTCGGCCATAGGGGAGGGCAGGGGTATGGGAGCTCAAAGGGTTAGGGCTAGGGTGAGGGCTATAATGGGGGCTAAGAGGAATATTAGGGAAGAAGCTGTGGAGGGGCGAACCGGCTCTTTCATAAATAGTTTCAGGCCGTCTGCGATGGGTTGAAGGAGACCGTATGGTCCTACTACGTTTGGGCCTTTTCGTAGTTGTATATAACCTAGGACTTTTCGTTCAACTAATGTGAGAAGAGCTACGGCTAGAAGGATAAAGATGATTAGGATAAGGGAGTTAATAATGGGCAATACTAGTGTTGTTATCATAGTTAGAGAGAGGATTTGAACCTCTGTGGGGAGAGCTTAGGACTCCTGCAGTATCCGGGCTCTGCCACCCTAACATGTCATTTTCTCAGACTGAGGGATATGTCCTTTTGTCTCATTTAGTTGTTTTCATTAGATAAGGAGGGGGCGTGCTTTGAGCAGGGGCCCCCTTTCTTCGGTCCTTTCGTACTAGAAGAAAGCATAGCATAGATAGAAACTGACCTGGATTACTCCGGTCTGAACTCAGATCACGTAGGACTTTAATCGTTGAACAAACGAACCCTTAATAGCGGCTGCACCATTAGGATGTCCTGATCCAACATCGAGGTCGTAAACCCTCTTGTTGATAAGGTCTCTAGAAGAGGATTGCGCTGTTATCCCTGGGGTAACTTGTTTCGTTGATCGGTAAACCGGATCTTGAGGGTCAGAGGTTCTGTTACTTAGAGCTGTCGCTCTTGGTTGTGGGAGGATTCTCCTATTCCACGTGGGGGGTTTTTGGTACCCCGCGGTCGCCCCAACCAAAGACATTAGGGCAGGGTTCATATTAGTCTTACTCTTTTATGAGAGGAAGCTGAGAGTGAGCTGCTCTCGTCTAAAGCTCCACAGGGTCTTCTCGTCTTATGGACTTATCCCCGCTTCTGCACGGGGAGATCAATTTCATTGACTGGAAAAAGGAGACAGTTGAGCCCTCGTTGTGCCATTCATACAGGTCTTCATTTAAAAGACAAGTGATTGCGCTACCTTCGCACGGTCAAGATACCGCGGCCGTTAAACGTATAGTCACAGGGCAGGCGGGACCTCTTATGTTTTTTGGGGTCAAGAGGCGATGTTTTTGGTAAACAGGCGAGGCCAATTATGTTTGCCGAGTTCCTTCTTTTTCCTTTAGTCTTTCCACGGAGGCGCACCAGTGTAGGGTTAACGGGAATTTTTGGGTGGTCTTCTAGTTCTCTATTTTTGGCCTATTACCCTCAGTTATGGGGCCGTTAATGGCCGGCGGGGTGTCCGTTCCGGGTTACACTTGGGCGTGGAGAGAGTCTTGCTCTCTTATTACTCATATTAGCATTATTACTCCCATATATTATGGGAAAACCTGATAGGAGAAGGGGGAGTAGGAGATGGAAATCGGAATTAGGGGTTTGAGTGCAATGTTCAAGCTTTAACGCTTTTTACTAGGATGGCTGCTTTTAAGCCCACCTCAATGTCTTACCTTTATGAATTTGATCTTTATCCACCCAGAAAAGTTGTTTCTTTATTCAAAGGGGCTGGACCCCCTTTGACTAACTCTCTTAATTTCTTTGGGTCTCACTTAGAAAAGTATCAAGGTGAGGAGAGAACTTAAGAGGCTGAACTTCTATCCAATTTTCAGGTAACCAGCTATAACTAAGTTCGGTAGGTCTGTCACCTCTACTCAAAGCTCTTCCCACTCTATTGCCACAGAGACGGGTTGGCCCTTTCTATTAGGCTGGCCTGGAGTAGCTCCCTTAGTTTCGGGTTGTCAAACTACAATGCTTTTTGCTTGAGGGGCTCTGGCTAAAACATGATGCAAAAGGTACGAGCGGTGATCTCTGCTTTGTTGTGCTTTACTGAGTTGTTTCACTTCTCTTTCAGCGTTCCCTTGCGGTACTTTCTCTATTGCGTCGAATGTCTTTTTCTATCACCTATACTAAAGTGGAAAAATGATTTGTTTGTTTATTTGTTGACGTGTGTATTTATATATAAATGTTATGATGTTGGGCGAGCTAGCTAGTGGGCGTCAGAGTTATCCGATTTGCACGGATGACTTCTCGGTGTAAGGGAGATGCTATACTTCTTAGCTATACTCTGATATATTCCAAGTGCACCTTCCGGTACACTTACCATGTTACGACTTGCCTCCCCTTCTTTTTAGTAGCTTTTTATTTATTATAGGGCCTGTATTCGGGGAGAGTGACGGGCGGTGTGTGCGCGCTTCAGGGCCGGTTTCAGCAAAACACTCTATTTTTTGCTTACTACTAAATCCTCCTTCATAATGCGTTTTCATTACATAATCCGTATTTTCTGCTTCAGAAAATGTAGCCCATTTCTTCCCCCCTCATATGCTACACCTCGACCTGGCGTTTTAAGTTGTACTGATTTTGCTCACTATTAGTCCCTCACAGGGTAAGCTGACGACGGCGGTATATAAGCGGTAAGAGCAAGAGGGGGTGAGGTTAAACGGGGGTTATCGGTTCTAGAACAGGCTCCTCTAGGGGGATCTAAAGCACCGCCAAGTCCTTTGGGTTTTAAGCTAGCGCTCGTAGTCCCCAGGCGAATAGTCAATAATAGTACTATTAAAGTTTAGGGCTGAGCATAGTGGGGTATCTAATCCCAGTTTGTTTCTCAGCTTTCGTGGAGTCAGAATGGGTTAAAGCCACTTTCGTGGGGGGACCTCTAATTCTCGGGTACGTATAACAGTTCTGAGAGTGTTTGGCTTTAGTTTAATATTCTCCTAACCACGCTTTATGCCGATGGCTGTCAACTTGGGCCTCTCGTATAACCGCGGTTGCTGGCACGAGTTTTACCGGCTCTCTTAGCTTTAACTAAGTCAAGTTTTCACTTATAGCTTAATATTTATCACTGCTGAATTCCCTTGGGGGTGTGGCTAAGCAAGGTGTCGTGGGCTAAATAATTGTGCCTTATACCAGCTCCTTGTCTCCGGGCAGGGGACTGTAGGGCATCCTCACGGGCATGCGGATACTTGCATGTGTAAGTTTAGCTAGAGTTGACAGAAAAGCCAGGACCAAGCCTTTGTGTTTGCGGAGCGTTCTAGGGCCCATTTTAACATCTTCAGTGTTACATTTTAGTTAAATTACGCTAAC